TTCTCGGTAGCTTAAAGGTAGAGCGTATGGCTGTTAACCATTAATATATAGGTTCGATTCCTATCCGAGAAGATAAGTTTATTAGTGAGGGCAATTAACTCAATGGGTAGAGTATTTCGTTTACATTGAAAAAGTTAATGGTTCAAGTCCATTATTGCTCAGAATTTAGTGTTTGTAGCTTAAATAGGATAAAGCATTAAAATACGAATTTAAAGATTGAAGGTTCAAGTCCTTCCAGACACTAATTGAATTTAATGCAGAGTGTATAGCTTAGTGGGTTAAAGCAATAAACTTTTAATTTAAAGATCTTAGGTTCAATTCCTAATACACTCAAAAATAACTACCAATAATTTGCGTAAGATAATAACTCTTTATACATCAGAATTATTTTATCGTTTTTGTTATTGATTAATATGTTGTATATTATGTAGTTATATAATTATCCGACATTTATCATCGGTTATTTTTATAGAAAGTTTTTTTTTCATAAAATTGGGTTTTAACCAAGTAATTCTTATAAATATTACAGATTTATTTGATCTAATGTGATATACTTGTTTAAATAATACATTATTTTGTTCATCAGTTTATTTTTGTTATAGTTTAGTTTATTTTTTCAAACCTAGTTGGTATTCTTATCAAGAATTTTATAGGCTTTATTTATTTAAAAATTTGTTAAATATAGGAATTTTTTCCCTATGGGTTTTTTATTTTTATTTGTTACCTTTAGTTTTAGATTTTTTAACGAATTGAGATATTAATTATTTTGGGGACTTGGTATATATTAAATTTAAATTAAGTTTATTTCATTATATTACGTGAGTGCTTTGTATAAAATTTTACTTTATTGCTATAACCCAACTTTTATCTTGGTTTTTTATTCAAGTTTCCTTTTTGATAGAATTAAAAAATGTATATTTCATTTTAAAAAAGTATAAAAAGTCTGTTTTCTATGTAATTCTTTGTGTATTATATTTAATATCTCCTCCGGATATATGTTTACAATTTTTTATATTAATTTTAAATATAGTCTTAGTAGAAATTTTATACTTTTATATATGTTTTATTACTCAAAATATTTATTAAATATGCCAACAATACAACAACTTTTAAAAAAATCAAGAAGATATAAACAAAAAAAAACTAAAACACTAGCATTAAAAGGAGCGCCCCAACGAAAAGGTATTTGTTTAAAAGTTTATAGTACAAATCCGAAGAAGCCTAATTCTGCAGAAAGAAAAGTCGCTAAAGTTTTTCTTACGAGCAGCAAAATAGTAATTGGTTATATACCTGGAGAAGGACATTCTCTACAAGAACATTCCGTGGTTTTAGTGCGCGGTGGTCGTGTAAAAGATCTTCCTGGAGTACGTTATCATTTTGTACGTGGTCTTTATGATCTTCAGGGAGTCTCTGGTAGAAAGAGTAGCCGTTCTAAATATGGTACAAAACGAAATTAATTAGTAGCTCCTATCGTTTAATTAGGTTAAGGCGGTGTTTTTTCGTAGCATAAATGTGGGTTCGAATCCCACTAGGGGTAATTTCTAATAAAACGGGATAGAGTAAAAATGGTTAACTCATTAGACTCATGATCTAAAATTATAGGTTCAAATCCTATTCCCGTGAAATAGTTTTTTGATTAATATGTTAAAAGAAAAAATTTATAAAAAAAAAAGTTTACAAGTTAAAGAAAAGTTTTTAAATAATTTATTTTTAAGAAGATTAAATTTCAATAATATTATAAAATATAGTCTATTTCATTATTTTATGCATCATGAAAAAGTTGTTTTAAATAAGAAAATATTATGATTACTTTATTCTACGGAAAAAGGTGTTGTATTTAGTTTGAGGAAATTAATCAAATTTCTAATTTTTAAATGTTATTAATAGGGTAGTAAGAAAATCAAAATTTAAAATAATTTAAAAGAGTTTGATCCTGGCTCAGAATGAACGTTAATGGTTAACATAACACATGCTAGTTAGATATATTTAAAACTTTTTACATATATAGCGAACGGGTGAGTATTTATATAGAAATGTGTCTTAAAAATATTGTTGAATACATAAAATTAAATTGTTTTAAGAAAAGTCTATATAGGATTAAGTAGTTGGTTGTTTAAAAGATTACCAAGCTTATGATCCTTAGCTGGTTTGTGAAGATGAACAGCCACACTGGAACTGAGAAAGGTCCAGACTTTACATTAAAGGCAGCAGTGAGGAATATTGGGCAATGAGCTAACGCTTGACCCAGTTAAACCATATGTGAGAAGAAGGTGTAAAATTGTAAATCACTAAAACTTTTTTTAAATTATGATTTATTTAGTAAAAGTCCTGGCTAATTTCGTGCCAGCAGCCGCGGTAAAACGAGAAGGATAAACGTTATTCAGACTGATTGGGCGTAAAGTATATGTAGATGGTAAATTTAATTTTATGTATAAAAGTTAAAATTTAATTTTAATTTTACTTTAAAATTGATTTCCTAGAGTTTAATTGAAGATTATAGAATTTTAAGTGTAACGGTAAAATGTTTTGATATTTAAAAGAATCTCAATTGCGAAAGCAGTAATCTATGTTAAAACTGACATTAAAATATTAAAGTGTGGGTAGCGAAAGGGATTAGATACCCCTGTAGTCCACACCCTGAACTATGAGTGTTATTTTTTGGAAATTTCTTTCAAAATTACAGCTAACGCGTAAAACACTCCGCCTGGGAACTACGATTGCAAAATTAAAACTCAAAGGAATTGACGGGAACCTACACAAGCAGTGGAGCATGTGGTTTAAATCGATAATACGCGTAAAACCTTACCAATTTTTGAATAATTTATATAATTACAGGTGTTGCATGGCTGTCGTCAGTCCGTGCTGTGAAGCGTTTGGTTTATTCCAGAAAACGGACAAAACTCTTTTACATTTTTTAATGTAGACAACTAAAGATATTTTAGAGGAAGTAGAGAACGATGTCAAGTCCTCATGACCCTGATAAATTGGGCTACTTTCATGTGCTACAATAGTTTTCTCAAAAAGATGTTATCTATGTAAATAATTACAAATCTTTAAAATAAAACTATGTTCGGATTATTTTCTGCAACTCGAAAATATAAAGATGGAATTGCTAGTAATCGTGGATCAGAATGCCACGGTGAATCTGTACTTAGGTTTTGTACACACCGCCCGTCACGCTATGGGAATTCTTATTATTTGAAGATTAACAATTAATTTATGGTAATAGAAAGACTGGAGTGAAGTCGTAACAAGGTAGCCGTAGGGGAACCTGTGGCTGGAAAATATTTAAATATAATCTACTACCCTATTTTTAAAAAATTGAAAAATCCAAAATGGTAATCTTATTTAATTATATGAATATTTCCATTATATTATTTTTAACAAGTATAATAGGCATTTTTATTAATCAAAAAAATATATTAGTAATGTTAATGTCGTTAGAAATGATGTTTCTTTCGGTAAACTTTAATTTAATCACAGCGTCTATACATTTAGATGATATATCTGGGCAAATTTTTTCGTTATTAATATTGACTGTCGCAGCGTCAGAATCATCAATAGGTTTAGCTATCTTAGTTATTTATTACCGTATTCGTAGTACTATAACAGTTGAATTAATGAATTTAATGAAAGGGTAAGTTTTTGGTTAAGTAATTTTAAATTATCTTTTAAAGGTATTTAAAGAAAATCTTGGTAAAAAAATTAGGACGTCGCGCTACGAAAACTTATAAGTAGGCATAGGCTTGTGATTTATAAATTTCCTAAAGCAAACTGATTAATTAAAGCTTAATGTGATGCGAACTGAATCATCTTAGTAACATTTAAGAAATCAAACGAGATATTGTAAGTAGTGGCGAATGAAAACAATAAAAGCTTAAAAATATTTTATAGTTAAGAAAAAAACTTTAAAAGGTAAAAGTCCTGTATTATCTAAATCTTTTAAATAAGTAATATGTATTTTATGTATGAAGAAAGGAGAACCACCTTCTAAGCTATTAAATTTTTTTGACCGATAGTAAATGAGTATTGTAAAAAAAAGATGAAAAAATCCGTAAGGATATAAAAAATTTGAATATCTAATATAATTCGAAGTTTAGAGTTTTAATGACGAAGTGCCTTTTGCATAATGAGTCAGCAAGTTAATAAATATAGCAAGTTAAGAAAGAAATTGTAGAAACTAATTAAAGTGATATTTATTAAACCTGAAACCAAGTGATCTAACCATAAACAGGTTGATAATTCCTTAAAAAGTTTTTTAAGACCGAACTCATATATGTAGCAAAATATTGAGAAGATTTATGGTTAGGAGTGAAAGGCTAATCAAACTTGGAAATAGCCGGTTTTCCACGAAATGTATTTTAGTACAGTGTTAATAAAATAAATTGTAAGTAGAGTACAGATTAAACTATGGGGCTTAAAAACTTACTGCATTTAATTTATCTTCCAAATATAATTTAATTCTATTAATAAACAGTCTTTAAGCGATAAGGTTTTTAGACAAAAGGGTAACAACCCGAATCGTATATTAAGATCTTTAAAACATAGTTTAGTGTAAAAATTTTTATTAAAGAGTCAAATAGAAAAAGATAGGCTTAGAAGCAGCCATTCATTAGAAAAAGCGTTTTAGCTTGTTATTTATTCTTTTAAGAATTAAAATAAAAAGGCTTAAACAATGTATCGATATAACGAATTAAATATCATTAATGGTAGTGGAACGTTTTGTAAATTTTATAATTAATTTTAAAATTAATTATAATTATTTCAAAAGTGCGAATGCTGATATGAGTAGCGTTAACTATGTTTATTAATCATAGTCACTTAATGTTTAAGGGTTTCAACGTAATTTAAAATACGTTGAGTTATACGGTCCTTAAGAGAAAAAGTTTGTGAAAACTATACTTGATAGGATTATTAAAGAGTCTGTTATATGTAACATATTAATGTTATGAAAAAAGAATAATTGTAAAAAGCTTTCATTAAAAGTGGTTTAAGTTTTCTATGATGTTTTTTCAAGAAAAAATTATAACAATTTTAGACCGTACTTAAACCGACACAGGTAAACTGATTGAAAATATTAAAGTGAATGAATAAATTGTATTTAAGGAACTCGGCAAATTGACTTTGTACGTTCGCAATAAAGAGTGCCATTTAATATAAAAAGTTTTATGGTGTCACTAAAGAGAAAGCAACGACTGGTTATCAAAACCACAAGACTCTGCTAATTTTTTAAAATGTATAGAGTCTGACACCTGCCCAGTGCTTAAAAATAATAAATATTAGTATATGCTCAATATTTTAAATCTAAGTAAACGGCGGTTCTAACTATAAGAATCCTTAGGTAGCGAAATTCCTTGACGGGTAAATTCCGTCCTGCATGAATGGTGTAACGATTGCTTTACTGTCTCAAATACAAATTCAGCGAAATTACAGAACCTGTGAAAATGCAGGTTACTTACAGTAAGACGGAAAGACCCTAGATCCTTTACTTGCTTTTTATATTGTAGAAAACTATATTTTTGTATAGAATAAATGGGAGTTAATTAACACTAATGAAATACCATTCAATTTTATAGTATTTTACTTATTTAAAAAATTTTAAAAAAAGTATAAAAAAGAAAGTTTACTTGGGACGAGTACCTCCTAAAAGGTAACGGAGGTGTACAAAGGTAAGTTTTATAAAAATTTTAAATATAATGGTAAAAACTTGCTTGACAATTAAATTGATAAATTAAATTGGAACGAAAGTTAGTCATAGTGACCCGATATTTAAGAGTGGAATTAATATCGTTTATCAAATAAAAGGAACTCTAGGGATAACAGATTTATCGTGATTGCGAGTCCGTATCAATGTCACGGTTTGATACCTCGATGTCGACTCATCTTATCCTGAAATTGTAGTTGATTTCAAGGGTCTAGTTGTTCGCTAGTTAAAAAGGTACGTGAGTTGGGTTCAGAACGTCGTGAGACAGTTCGGTCCCTATCTACTGTAAGTTTTTGAAAAATTTTAAGTTTATTTCTAGTACGAGAGGACCGAAATATTTTAACCAATGGTGTACTGATTGTTAAACCATTAGCATTGTCGAGTAGCTACGTTAATTTTATATAAATACTGAAAGAATCAATAGTATTAAAATTTCTTAAAAAATTTTTCGAGAATAATCTAAAAGATCATTAGATGGATCGGTTTAAAAATGATATTTAGTAATAAATCTATTTATAAATACGAATATTATTCAGAAATAACTATTTAAAATTACTTAACCAAAATAAAAATTATGGCACAAAAAATTAATCCCACAGGTGTAAGGCTTGGTATATCACAATTATGAGTATCTAGTATACAATTTTACGGCAGATCATTTAAGTCTTATTTTCTATTACTTCAATATTATATAAGATCGTTTTTATTTTTAAAAAAACTTTCCAATGTAACGGGTTTTCTTATAAATTATCAACAATGGAGAATAAAAAAATCGAATGATATTGCATTAAATATTTATTATACACAATCTTTTTTTGCCGTAAATAATAATTTTGTTAAATTTTATAATCAAATTCAAAATACACTTGGTGTTCTTTTTAAGAAAAGGATAGGTATTTGTTTTTATCTAACGGCATCTCCGTTTTTATCAAAAAATTTATTATATTCTTACAGTCAGTTTCTAACGCGAGAGAGTTTAGTTGCCAAAAAAATTTTATGAAGTTTTTCTAAACTTTTAAGTGAACATTTAAATTCTTTGAGACTCATTTCAACGCCTCAAGGTTTGAAGATATCTAAATTAAAAGGTTTTAAAATACAATTAGTAGGGCGTTTAGATGATTCAAAAACTCAAATGGCAAAAAGTTTAAATTTAAATATAGGGAATTTAGGTTCAACTTCGTTAGGGGATTTTATAGTTTATTCAGCAAGTGCGCTTCATAGTAAATCTGGCACTTGTGGATTAAAAATTTGATTGTTTTATGAACTTGTACAATAAAAGTCAAATTAAGTATAGTTATAAGCTTAATCAACCCAATTCGATTTTACGAAAAGGAACTTATGGTATTAAATCATTATCCTTTGGTAGATTAACTGAAAAACAGCTTGTTTTTTTAGAAAAAATGATTATTAAAACTTCTAGGCAAATAATTAAATCTAAAAAATCTATAAAAATTTGAAATAAAGTAGTTTTAAATTTTAGTTTAACAAAATTAAGTTCTGAGTCTCGTATGGGTAAAGGTAAAGGAGTTATTTATACTCAAGGTGTTTTTGTTAAATCCGGTAGTATTTTATTCGAATTTGAATCGTGTTTAGACCAACAAGCTCAGTTTATATTAAATAAAGTAAATAAATTTAGTAGTTTAAAATTGATATTAATTAAACGTTAAATTTTTGAGAGAGAAACTTAAAGGTTGAGTGTTAGTCTGTCGCACTAAAAGTTGCGGGTTCGAGTCCCGTCTCTCTCGATCTTCTGAAAAAATAATAAAAAAAGAAAAATTTATATCAAATAAATGTTATCTATGCAATGAGTTTCTCGTTGAATTTTTTCAACAAATCACAAAGATATTGGTACTTTATATCTTATTTTTGGTGCTTTTTCTGGTATTTTAGGAGGCTGTATGTCAATGTTAATTCGTATGGAATTAGCTCAGCCTAGTAATCAACTATTATTAGGTAATCATCAAGTATATAATGTCCTTATAACAGCACACGCTTTTTTGATGATTTTTTTTATGGTAATGCCTGTTATGATAGGTGGTTTTGGTAACTGATTGGTTCCTATAATGATAGGGAGTCCAGATATGGCATTCCCTCGATTAAATAATATTTCTTTTTGGTTGTTGCCTCCTTCATTATGTTTATTATTATTATCAGCGCTAGTAGAAGTGGGTGTGGGTACAGGGTGAACTGTTTACCCCCCTTTAAGTTCTATACAAAGTCATTCTGGAGGGGCTGTAGATTTAGCAATATTTAGTTTACATGTATCAGGAGCGTCTTCAATTTTAGGAGCGGTAAATTTTATATCGACTATATTAAATATGAGAAGTCCAGGACAAAGCATGTATAGAATTCCTTTATTCGTATGATCCATTTTTGTAACTGCTTTTTTACTATTATTAGCTGTACCTGTTTTAGCGGGGGCCATTACTATGCTTTTAACTGATAGGAATTTTAATACTTCATTCTTTGACCCTGCAGGAGGAGGCGATCCGGTGTTATATCAACATTTATTTTGGTTTTTTGGACATCCTGAAGTTTATATATTAATCTTACCTGGTTTTGGTATGATTAGTCATATAGTATCTACATTTTCAAGAAAACCAGTATTTGGCTATATAGGAATGGTTTATGCGATGGTTTCTATAGGTGTTTTAGGATTTATAGTATGGGCTCATCATATGTATACTGTTGGTTTAGATGTTGATACTAGAGCTTATTTTACTGCAGCTACAATGATTATAGCAGTGCCTACAGGTATTAAGATATTTAGTTGAATAGCTACTATGTGAGAAGGTTCCATCCATTTAAAAGTACCCATGTTATTTGCAATAGGATTCATTTTTTTATTTACAATTGGGGGGTTAACAGGTATTGTTTTAGCGAATTCAGGATTAGATATAAGTTTACACGACACTTATTATGTAGTTGCACATTTTCATTATGTGCTTTCAATGGGAGCAGTTTTTGCTATTTTCGCAGGTTTTTATTATTGATTTGGTAAAATTACAGGTTTACAGTATCCGGAAATTTTAGGTAAGATACATTTTTGATCAACATTTATAGGAGTTAATTTAACGTTTATGCCTATGCATTTTTTAGGATTAGCGGGAATGCCTCGTAGAATACCGGATTATCCAGATGCATATGCTTCATGGAATTTAATAGCATCTTATGGATCTTATGTAGCTTTGTTTTCTACATTATTCTTTTTTTATATAGTCTACGTATCATTAACATCGAAAAATCCTTGTGTAAATTCCCCGTGAGATTTTGAAGAATTGAATCAACAAGGCAATCTTACTTTAGAATGGGTAACAACATCTCCTCCAGCATATCATACGTTTGAAGAAATGCCATTAATTTGTGAAACTTTGAAAAAATAATAAAATGTTAAATATATTCTATTTTTGTTCTGTAATTACAGTATTCACTCCTATAAGTTTAAATTATTCAGATGTTGCAGAAAGCTGACAATTGGGTTTTCAAGATCCTGCAACACCTATAATGGAAGGAATTATAAATTTGCATCATGATCTTATGTTTTTTATATGTATTATATCTATATTTGTTACTTGAATGTTAAGTAGAACATTATGACATTTTGAACATACTCGAAATCCAGTACCTTCTTCTTTAGTACACGGTACTCTTATTGAAATGATTTGAACCATTACACCAGCGTTAATACTTTTAATTATAGCAGTACCATCTTTTTCCTTGTTATATGCAATGGATGAAGTAATATCTCCTGCAATTACAATTAAAACATTAGGGCATCAGTGGTATTGAAGTTATGAATATTCTGATTACTTTAATGAAGATGGTGAATGTATAAATTTTGATAGTTATATGATACCTGAAGAAGACTTAATATTAGGTCAATACCGATTACTAGAAGTAGATAATCGTATGGTCGTTCCTATAAATACGCATATACGAGTTATAGTATCGGCAGCGGATGTTCTACATAGTTGAGCAGTACCTTCATTAGGTGTTAAATGTGATGCTATTCCGGGAAGGTTAAATCAAACATCTTTGTTTGTTAAGAGAGAAGGGCTTTATTACGGTCAATGTAGTGAGATCTGTGGTATTAACCATGGTTTTATGCCTATTGTTGTAGAAGCAGTTACATTACCTAATTATATACAGTGGATTTTTAATAAAATAAACGAGTAAAATGAAATTGTCGTTATTTCAATTTTTCTTATTGAGTGTAATTTTTCTTTTCTGTTTCTATCCGAATAATTGTTTAATAAAGGCTATAGTAGAATTTTTTAAAAACACATATAAAAAATAATGTTATTATCACAGGTTTCAAAGAATATACAACGTCATCCTTTTCATTTAGTAGATCCTAGTCCATGACCATTTGTAGCATCTTTATGTGCATTTTCGTGCACTATTAGTGGGGTTTTATATATGCATGCATATATAAACGGGAGTTCTTTACTTTTTATAAGTTTTATTTTCCTTTTGTTAGCTATGTTTATTTGATGAAGAGATGTTGTAAGAGAATCTACACTAGAAGGCCACCATACAGGAATTGTACAACGTGGTTTACGTTATGGAGTTATATTATTTATAGTATCCGAAATCTTATTTTTTTTTGCTTTCTTTTGAGCTTTCTTTCACAGTAGCTTAGCACCCACAGTAGAAATTGGTACAATATGACCCCCAAAAGGTATAGCTGTATTAAATCCTTGGGAAATTCCATTTCTTAATACGTTGATTTTATTATTGTCAGGATGTACAGTAACTTGATCACATCATGCAATTGTTTCTAATTTACGGGTACAAGCAGTCGTTAGTTTATTTTTAACAATTGTATTAGCAGTAATTTTTACTACATTTCAAGCTTATGAATACAATATGGCAGATTTTAGATTGTCCGATGGTATATATGGTTCTACATTTTATATGGCAACAGGATTTCATGGTTTTCATGTTTTAGTAGGGACAATATCATTAGGAGTGTGCTTTCTACGTTTAATTAATTACCAATTAACACAAGAGCATCATTTTGGTTTTGAGTCGTCTGCCTGATATTGACATTTTGTGGATGTTGTATGGTTATTTTTATTTGTTTCAATTTATTGATGAGGAGGATCTTAAAAAAATGTTAAACATAGGTATTATTGTATTATTTTCATTTATTCTAGTATATTCTAATATTATAATTCTTAACGAGGAGACATTAATTTTAGTATGTTTTATAACATTTTGTATAATTGCATTTAATAAACTAAAAGATTCTATTTCAAAAGATTTCGAAATTAATTCTAATAAAATAGCGACTGATACATCTAAATCTTTAACAGAGTTAATTAATAGTTTAAAATCTGTATTTATATATAAGTATACTTTTAAAAATATAGCATTTAGTTTAGAAGCTTTAAAAAAACATTTTATAATATTTGGTGTAATAAGTTCTAAAGAACTACCTCGATACGCAATTAAAAATGCAGAAATAATTTATCCTAAAAAACTAATTTTTACAGGACGATTAGAAAATCAAGCATCAAAACTATTGGCTTTATTACTTAATTATAAATTAAACAGAATTACAAATATACAAAATTTTTATACACACAATTGTCAAATAGTTACTTTCTTATGCATTGATAAAATAGTTTTAAGAGAATATCTAAAAGTTTTATAAGTAGTTTGCAGGTATAGAAGAATAGGTAAATTCATTAGTTTTCCAAACTAAAGGTTGCGGGTTCAAATCCCGCTACCCGCTGATAAGTTTTTGACGTATAGCCAAATTAGGTAAGGCGATAACTTTTGGTGTTATATATTAGAGGTTCGAGCCCTCTTACGTCAGTTTCGGTTGCTCGCTTGGTGAAATAAGGTAAACACGATAGATTTAAAATTTATTCTCTACTAGAGTTACTGGTTCGAATCCAGTAGCGAGTAAAATTACCTTTAAAAAATAGAAAAGCTTAATAACAATGAGATTTGTAAAACAACCTTTAATTAAATTAGCTAATGATCATTTAATAGAATATCCTACGCCTATAAATTTACATTATGCTTGAAACTTTGGATTTTTATCCGGGATGTGTTTGATTATTCAAATTATAACAGGTATTTTTTTAGCAATGCATTATACGCCGCACGTAGATTTAGCATTTGCAAGTGTAGAACATATAATGAGGGATGTTAATTATGGTTGATTGCTACGTTATATCCACGCAAATGGGGCTTCTATGTTTTTTATTGTAGTTTATATTCATATTTTTAGAGGTTTATATTTTGGTTCTTATACAAAACCGAGGCATTGGGTATGAGTATTAGGTGTTATTATTTTATTACTAATGATTATAACTGCTTTTATTGGTTATGTCTTACCATGAGGTCAAATGAGTTTATGGGGGGCAACTGTTATAACAAATTTAGTTTCTGCAATACCAATTATAGGTAACTCTATAGTTACTTGATTGTGAGGAGGATTTTCTGTAGATAACGCAACATTAAATAGATTTTTTAGTTTACATTATTTACTTCCTTTTATAATTTCTGCAGCATCAATAGTACACATAGCAGTCTTACATCAAAATGGATCGGGAAATCCTTTAGGTATAGAATCTAATGTGGATAAAATAAATTTTTATCCTTATTTTATTATTAAAGATCTGTTGGGTTTAGTAATATTTCTTATATTCTTCTCTATTTTTATTTACTTTTTGCCGAATACATTGGGGCATCCTGATAACTATATCGAAGCTAATCCGATGGTAACACCTCCACATATAGTACCAGAATGGTATTTTTTACCTTTTTATGCTATTTTAAGAAGTATACCCCACAAGTTAGGGGGTGTAATTGCAATGATTTCAGCTATTGCAATTTTAGCAATTCTGCCCTGAGTGCACAGTACAGAAATTAGAAGTTCTCGATTTAGACCAATTTATAGATTTTTATATTGGACATTTGTTAGTACTTGTCTTATACTAGGGTGAATTGGCGGAATGCCTGTAGAGGATCCTTATATAATTGTTGGCCAATTTGCAAGTTTATATTACTTTTTGTATTTAATTATTATTTTGCCTTTTTTAGGTAAAATTGAAAAATTTTTGTTATTCTTTAAGTAAAAAAAGTAAATTTCATTCGTAACAAAATATTTTGTTACGAATGAAATTTACTTTTTTTATGGGTAGGGAGATTTGAACTCCCAAAGCTAAAAAATACTATTAGAATCTAAACCTAACACGTCTACCACTTCCGTCATACCCATACTACGACCTTAAATTTATGAATTTTACTACATTACCAGGCAAACGATCCAACTGTATTTCTATAAGTTGCTTTTTTACATCTGTCCTTTGATGCATTGTAAGTACAATTACTCCAATCATAGCAACTAATAGAATAATACCACAAATTAAAAATAACGCACAATATTGTGTATATAATACGTTTCCTATAATTTCTATATTGTTGATATAAGTAGTTTCCACAGCCCAAGTAATTAACTTAACATCATTATATCAAAAATTAATTAAATCGAGTTCTTTCATTGAATTTGATAACATAAAAAATAATTCAAAAAATATTAAAAAACCTATGGGAATAATAGAATAACTATTTATTACCAAAGGATTAATTTTTACATTCAGCATCATTACTACAAAGAGAAATAAAACCGCTATTGCTCCCACATAAACAATTATCAACATTAAAGATAAAAATTCCGATCCTAGTAATAAAAGTAATCCTGAAGTATTACAAAATACTAAAATTAAAAAAAGTACAGAATGTACAGCATTTTGAGAAACTATAACCATAAAAGAAGATATTACCGTAAGAATTGCAAATAACATAAATAAAGATAAATTTCAATTCATTTCAATCAGATTTTTAGCGGAAAAAGGGATTTGAACCCTCAACTTTAATTTTGGCAAAATTATACTCTACCTATTGAGTTATTTCCGCGGAACGGGCGAAGAATGGGATTTGAACCCACTACCTTCAGATTCACAGACTGTTGCTCATACCAAACCGAGCCCTCTTCGCCATATTATTAATTTATTAATTGATACTTTATAGATGCTATAGCTTTCCCAGGATTTAAATTTTTCGGACAGACCTTACTGCAATTCATTATTGTATGACATCTGAATAAACGCATCTTATGATTAAGAAATGTTAGTCGACCAGTTTTATTTAAATCTCGCGTATCTGTTAATCAACGATAAGCTTGCAATAAGACTGCAGGGCCTAAATATTTATCTTGGTTCCACCAATAACTCGGACAACTAGAAGAACAACATGCACATAATATACATTCATACAAACCATCCAACTGAAAACGATCAAGTTTAGATTGCAAAAATTCTTTGCCCGTGTCAAAATTTTGTCCAATTAATCAAGGTTTAATAGATTTATACTGATTATAAAAATTAGAAAGATCGGGTATTAAATCTTTAATAACATACATATGTGGTAAAGGATAAATTGTAAGGAATTCATTTTTAATTTTTAAAGAACATAAACAAGCTAAAGAATTAATACCATTAATATTCATAGAACAACTACCACAAATGCCTTCTCTACAAGACCGTCTAAAAGCTAAAGTAGAATCCAAATTATCTTTTATATAAATTAAAGCATCTAGAACCATAGGTCCGTTAGTTTTCTGCGATAAAGGATATATAGAAAATCACGGCTCTTTTTTATACGACGGATTTCATCTATAAATTCTTAAAAATTTCTGATTTTTATAAATTATATTTAACGATATTTTTTTTGGGTTTTTTATTAAAAACATTTTCTATACTAAATTGATAATAAATAAACAAAAAATAAAAAAAAATAAAATATAAAAAGAGTTTTCCATATTTATAATTTTTAATCCACAAGATAAACTTCATAATATATTGCGTATGCCGTTTAAACTATGATATAAAAATAAAAAGAAAGTTATTAAATAAACAAAACAGATACTATTTAGTAGTATTTCTATAGGAATATCAATCAAAGTAAAATTAAATACAATTTTTGATATTATATTAAAACTTACTACTATAAAAACTATTAAAATCCCCGAAATACGATGTCATATTGACGATAGAGATGTTATTTGAGGATTATAAATTGATAAATGGGGAGATATGGGTCTATTTAATATAGTTATTTTGCGGTACATATTGACGTAAGTATCTTTAATAAAGTGAGTTGTCCAGAATAGGATTCGAACCTATGACTATAGGATCTTCAATCCCATGCTCTAAACCACTGAGCTATCTAGACTTTTATAGATGAAATAGGATTCGAACCTATGATAAAAATTTTATGCCAATTTTCAAAATTGGTGCTTTAAACCACTCAGCCATTCATCCTTTTTAGGGCAACAGGACTCGAACCTGTAATCTTTTACACCCAAAGCAAACACGTTATCCTATTACGCTATACCCTACACTTATTCATATTTCTTAAGTAAATAAAATTAAAAAAGCCATCATTAAAGCAAATAAAGCTACCGCTTCTGTTAAAGCAAATCCTAAAATGGTATAACCAAATAATTGTTGTTTTAAAGAAGGATTTCTTGCATATGCCATTACTAATGAACCAAATACAATTCCTACTCCTGCACCTACACCAGTTAACCCTATAGTAGCTAGGCCTGCACCTATCATTTTTGCACTTTGTAAAGTTACATTCATTTTTTGTTTTTATTTTTCATATAAGCCTCTTTCAAAAAGCTAGAATTGGAATCGAACCAATCTTAAAAGATTTGCAATCTTATACATAACCACTATGTTATCTAGCCTTTTTAACGGAAATAGGATTTGAACCTATAACTTTTGGATTATGATTCCAACGTTCTGACCAATTGAACTATCCCGCCGTTTAAAAGCGCCTTATCTTAGAACTTTTACACCCGTTATGTGGTAAATTTAGATTTTCTTGAATCAAAATGATTTTTGGACATGATTTCTTAAAATACTTCAAAACTACTTTTTTATGTTTACTAAAACCTTTGAGTTTTAAAAATATATAACTGATATTATTGAGGTTTAAAAAAGTTCGTAAATCTTTAAGTGATAAAAAGATAGCTGTAGAAGTAATTTTTTTAGTACCACTTTTTTTATGAGTACCTACAGAAGATCAAAATAAAATATCACCATCTATCTTTGTTACCGTATATAAAATGTTACTTCATGTAAATAGGACAGTCAATATGATTAATTTGTTTTTATTCAACATCTTTTTTATTAAAATGATTATTAACTTACTAAGATTACCATAGATAGTAGTTTTAGCGAAAATAAAATTACTTTCGAATTCAATAAGGGATCGTGTAATTTTTCAATGTTATTTCTGCAGTTAAAAACACATAATTTATTCTCACTCTAAGGCCCCTTTATATCATTCATAAATAAACCCCAATGTTAATACTATTAAAAAAATTATCATAGTTCAAAAACCAAAAACACCAATATTTTTTAAAACTAAAGATCAAGGAAATAAAAAGCTGATTTCTAAATCAAATATTAAAAACAAAATAGCTACCAAATAAAATCTAATATCAAAAGTAGCTCTTGCATCGTCAAACGGATTAAAACCACACTCATAAGCACTTATCTTTTCTTGATCCGCTTTTTGAGGAGTTAGTAAATACGATAAAATAAATATTATAAATGATAAAAAGGTCGATACTAATAAAAAAATTAATATAAAGGCATATTCCGAAAAAATCAACTTCATTTTTATGTTAAAAACTTTAAGGCAATCAATTAAAACTCATTAAAACTCCTGCTATAAAAAATACTCAACCCAAAGAAAGTGGTAAAAGTATTTTCCATCCAAGTCGCATTAATTGATCATACCTATATCTAGGAAACGAAGATCTAACTCAAATAAACCCAAATAATAACAAAGTGGTTTTTATACCAAATCATATAGTAGCAGGTATTCAATAAAAAACTGTTCAACTATAGGGTGGTAATCAACCCCCAAAGAAAAAAATTGTTGCTAAACTACACATTAAGATCATGTTTGCATATTCACCTAAAAAAAATAAAGCAAAACCCATTGCTGAATATTCTACATTATAACCAGCAACTAGTTCTGCTTCTGCTTCTGGTAAATCAAAAGGAGCTCGATTAGTTTCTGCCAATATTGAAATATAAAACATCAAAAATATAGGAAATAAAGGCAAAATAAACCATATAGACTGTTGAGTTAGTACAATTTCACTTAAATTTAAAGAACCTACACATAACAACACATTAATTAAAATTAATCCAATAGAAACTTCATAAGACACCATTTGAGCAGCTGAACGTAATGCTCCTAAAAAAGCATATTTTGAATTACTTGCTCAACCAGATGTTATAATTCCATAGACTCCTAACGAAGATATCGCCAAAATATACAAAACCCCTAAATTAATATCAGAATATACAAGACCTTCTCCGAGAGGTATAACACATCAAGAAACTAAAGCTAATAAAAAAGTTAAAATTGGTGCTAATACAAATATCATAATATTTGCACTAGATGGTAATATTGTTTCTTTTACAAATAATTTCAAGCCATCTGCTAATGGTTGTAATAAACCAAAAACACCTACAACATTAGGACCCTTTCTTCGCTGCATAGCAGCCATTACTTTACGTTCAGCTAACGTCATATAAGCAATAGCTATTAAAAGGGGTACTATTATTAAAATAATTTTTAAAAATATGCTAATTATATACATGACATTACTCTTAATTTAAGAACGCTAAAGAAATTCAATGCGTTATGATGGACAAAAACTCTATATCAAAAAATAAAAGAAATAAACAAATAAAACTAATACTTAAGATTAATGCATTAAATTTTTCTACAGGATACAATATGGCCCATTTAATATTAGTATTAAAATACATTGTTTTTATTATTTGTATATAATAAAAACACGCAACACAACTCATTAAAACTATGAATATAGCTATACCTACTGCACCTGATTGGAGCGCTGATAATAAAACAAATAACTTTGCAAAAAATCCTGCTAATGGAGGAACCCCTGCCATTGAAAATAAAACCATAGAAAAAATAATAGCAATTGTAGGGTTTATTTTTGCTAAACTGTTAGCATCTTTTAAGTATCTTGTTTGATGATGGTAATTATAATTAAAAAAGCGTAAACTTAAGACTATAGAAAAAGTACCTAACATAGTAATTAAATAAATAAGAATATAAAATAAAGAATTGCTAATACTTTCTCTATCTCCTAATGACATAGCTAATAAAAAAAAACCTACATGAGTAATAGAGCTATAAGCAAAAAAACGTTTCCATTTTCGTTGCGAAAACGCACTTAATGTTCCTATTAGTATAGATAAAAACACTGATAATAAAATTATAATATACCAAATATTTATAAAATCATGAAAACTAAATAATAGAAACCTATAAAACAAACTTAACACCGGCAATTTCGGCATTATAGAAAAAAACGCTGTAACGGATGTAGGTGACCCTTCATACACATCTGGAGATCACATATGAAAAGGTGCTGCACTTAACTTAAAAAGTAAAGCCACTAAAATTAAAACTAAACCACTAAAAATACCAACAGTGATTAATGATTCTTCTAAAATAATACCTGTAAACAATTTAGCTAGATCACTTAAATTTGTAAGGCCCGTTAAAGAATATATTAGTGATATTCCAAATAAAAGCAATGCTGACGAAAAAGCACCTAATACAAAATATTTTAATCCAGCTTCTGTAGAAAATTCTGATGTGCGTTTAAAACTTGCTAATATATAAAACACCAAACTCTGTAGTTCAATAACTAAATAAATAAACAACAGATCATTAGCTTGTGTAATTAATATAATCGCTAAAAGACTCAATAACATTAATATTCAATACTCGAACGAATTAATTTTTTCAAAAATATTATAAAAAAAAGTTAAACAAACTCAGAAAACAAAAAATAAAATTATAATATATTTTATATCTTGTGTGAAGTAATCACTTATTATTAAATTTTTTCATATTGTAATAGAATAAGAAGGCTGATAAAAAGAAAGAAAAAAACTCATTAAACTTACTTGTAAAGTTAAAAAACCTAAATTTCTTACTAATATTGGCTTACCTTCAGATAAACTAAAAAAAACCCCATATATTAATAAAAAACATGCGCTACTAGCAATAAATATATCAGGTATTAATGGATGTAATTCATATAAAATATAACACATTTTTTTACATTCTTCACTTTAGAAAAAGAATTCCATGATATTTTTAGTTACTTCTATGGAAGATATTTTTACTAAAAATAAAGAAAAACTTTTAACTTTTTTAACATGTACGTAATCATATAAAATAGAACATACCCCTAAACTTATATGTATAAAAAAAAAACTCATAAGGAAAAAAATTATCTCTAAATCTAAAATAATACCACTTAAAATAAATAAAGATGAAAGTCTAATGATTAGTCATTCGATGTTAAATATTTTTATTAACATTTAAAATACAAATTCTAATAAATTATATAACGAAGAATGTATGTCATTCAAAAAAGCATTAGGGTAAACACCCATTCATATAATTAATACTGTTATAGGTATTAAAATAAAAAATTCACGCCTCGATATATCTTGATAAATAGATAAATAATTTAATTTAAGAGATCCAAAACTTATTCTATTAAACAATCAAATTGAATAAGCTGCTCCTAATATCATTCCTAACGAAGAAAAAAATGTTAAAATAGTATTGATTTGAAATGCACCTAAAAGAACTAAAATTTCTCCTATAAAACTACTTGTTCCAGGAAATCCTATACTTGCAAAGGTAAAAAATAAAAAAAAAATACCATAAATAGGCATTACTTGGACTAAACCAGTATAATATTTAATTATTCTAGTTTTATATCTATCATACAAAATACCTACACAAAGAAATAACGCGCTTGATACTAAACCATGACTTAGCATTAAAATTACACTACCTTCTAATCCTTGTAAATTTAACGAAAAAATACCAATAGTAACAAAACCCATATGTGACACTGAAGAATAAGCTATAATTTTTTTCAAATCTACTTGACGTAAAGTTGTGAGAGATGCATATATTACAGCAATAATACTCAACGTAAAAACTAATGGGCTAAAGTAAACAGAAGCTCAAGGAAACATTGGTAAAGAAAATCGTAAAAATCCATAGCCACCCATTTTCAATAAAATACCAGCTAGTATAACTGATCCCGCAGTAGGTGCTTCTGCATGTGCTTCAGGCAATCATATATGAAATGGAATCATGGGTATTTTTATAGCAAAACTTGCAAAAAAAGCTAATCACAATATTAATTGTTTTGTTTCAGAAAAAATAGAGTACCAAAGTATATGAAAATCTGTAGACCCAGTTTGAAAATATATAATAAGTATACCTAATAACATTAATAAAGAACCTATTAAAGTGTATAAAAAAAATTGATAAGCTGCTCTAATTTTACGCTGCCGAGAACCTCATACTCCTATTATAAGAAACATCGGAATCAATACACTCTCGAAATAAATATAGAATAATAGAATATCCAAGACACAAAAAACTTGTATTAAGAAAAATTCTAATAACAAAAAACAAATTAAATAATTTTTTATATTATACACTATTGAACTCCAACTAATTAAAATACATATTATTATCAAAAACGTTGTTAATAATATAAAAAAAATTGATATACCATCGATACCTATTATATAATAAAAATTAAAAGAAGGAAATCATACAAATGTACATACAAATTGAAAAAACGGCGTATTTGAATCAAATTGAAGTCACAATAATAATGAAGAAAAAAAAGCCAAACACGAAAACCATAATGCTGTTCAACGACATTTGGATTCACTTGATTCTTCAATCAGTAATAAAATAATTATTCCTATTAAAGGTATTATAGATGTAACCAATAACGGGTTTCAGAGTTCCATAAAATACATTAAAAGTTTTGAAATTTATGAGTCTAGATTGATTCGAACAATCAACATTACGCTTATCAAATTACAATCGTTATTTTCATAACTTTGCTAAAAACTGTACGGGATAATTTCTTATCATACAGCTTCCTATAAAACATTGTTTTAATTTAAATATTGGGCTTATTTTTATCATTACAAGAAAACTTTTGCTTAGATTTAAATCGTATTCAAACGTTTCAATTTTTTATTTATTTAAATTTTTAGAGTTTTACTTTATACCTATTATTTAAAATCGAGGTTTTTACCAAATGCACGCTTTTTGGTACTTTAGAATAACAACTTTTTTCAGAGTTTAGATATTTTCAATAAATTGCTGTACGTACTCTTGAATTTAACATATTATCATGCTTTAATATTTAAATATATTAACAATAATATAGAACATTTCAAACCTCAAAAATGATAAGAATTTCACTTATATAAAAAATTAATTCATGGCAAAGAGCAAGGGTTTTGTTAACAATAGAATATTAATATAACCAACATTTCACACGCGTACGCTCTAACCTTTAAGCTATAGACTCGTTATAAATTATTAAATAAAAAACATTAGAGATAAATAAAAAATGGCTAACATAAAATCATGAAAAAGTGCTATACCTTCTCCAAACACTAATATAAAAATAGCACAAACACTTACTACTATATAAAATATATAATGGGTCATCTGCCCACTTTGGAGTTGAAAAATTAATGCAGATCACTTTGGAATTAAATTACTTAAACCAACAGGTCCTGCTAATTCAATAAAACCTCGATCCAGAGCTTTAAACGATACTTTATAGCCAAAATGTAACGTAGGATAAACTAAAAATCTATTATATAAAGTGTCAAAATACCACTTTTTATTTATTAAGTAAACCCAAAAAAAACTTCAATTAAAAGTTTTTAGCAAAGCATATTTATAAATCATCGTAAGATTTGCAATACTAGACAAAAAAATACCCAAACAACTTAAAAAAAATGGTAATCACTTAAAAACAATAGGTAAATGCTCTGCTTCTATAAAAAAATTATGATTAGGCAATATAAAAATAGAGCCTCTTCAAAAATCTGTTCCTGCGCCTATAAATAAATCTTGTGCCAAAAATCCAAAAAATAAACTTCCTAACGCCAATAAGATAAGAGGCAAGCCCATCAAGAATGAAGATTCATGGATCTGAGAGAGTATTTTTCTATTACTGTTAGCAGAATTAATAAATGTCAAATAAATTAACCTAAATGAATAAAATGCTGTAAAGAACACAGAAATGCAACCCAATCACAAGGCAAAAGAAGAATACATCAAATTTAAATTATAAAAACTACTACTATAAGTTAATTCTAAAATAAAATCTTTTGAATAAAAACCTGTTAAAAAAGGAAAACCTGTCAGAGCCAATGATCCTATGAGCATTAACGAATATGTCATGGGTAAAAAATTTATTAAAGAACCCATTTTACGCATATCTTGTTCATTACTAACAGCATGAATCACAGAACCTGCGCTTAAAAATAGTAAAGCCTTAAAGAAAGCATGATTTGTTAAATGAAATAAACTAACATCATAACATGACAACCCACAAGAAAAAATCATATAACCTAACTGACTGCAAGTGGAATATGCTATAACTTTTTTTAAATCGTTCTGAAAAATACCTGTCATACCAGCAAAAAAAGCAGTTAAAGAACCAAATATAACTAATAGAGGTAGTAAAAATGGAGAAAATTCTAATAAAGGTGAGAACCGTATCATCAAAAAAACTCCTGCTGTTACCATTGTGGCAGCATGTATTAAAGCAGATACAGGTGTAGGCCCTTCCATGGCATCTGGTAATCAAGTGTGCAATCCTAATTGGGCTGACTTACCAATAGCACCTACAAACAAAAAAGAACCTATTAAAGTTAATCCATGACACTCAAACCCTAAAAACTTGAAATACTGGTCATCAAAAAAAGGAATAATAGGAAAAATAACATCATAATCTAATGACTGAAAAATTCAAAAAACGCAAAATATTCCTAAACTCAATCCAAAATCTCCTATTCGATTTACAACTAATGCCTTAATAGCCGATTGATTAGCTGCTAAACGAGTATATCAAAAATTAATAAGCAAATAAGACGCCAATCCTACGCCTTCTCACCCTAAAAACATTTGCAATAAATTATCTGCTGTTACAAGTACTAACATAAAAAACGTAAAAACAGACAAATAAGACATAAATCGAGGGCGATGTGGATCTGTTTCCATATATACGATAGAATATAAATGAACTAATGTGGAAATAAATGTTATTACAATTAACATAACCACAGTAATCGTATCAAATAAAAAACCTCAATGAATTATTATACTACCAGATTCTATTCAAGATTTTAAAATAATGTGAGTAGTAATTCCATTGAAGCCTATTTCAATAAAGGCAATTAAAGATAAAATTGATGCGAAACCGACACAAGTAGTAGTTAAAATACAAGACCCTTTACTACCCAGTCATCTACCTCCAAAGCCTGAAAATAAAGCGCCTAATATAGGTAATAATATAATACTCAAATACATAATATATTACATTTTAGAATTTAAGAATTTTGGGTAGAATAAAATATTATTCAAAACAAAGCTATCACAATAAAGTAAATAATTAAGAACTGCTATACTTATTTTTTCATCTACCAAGACTGTTTGATGATCATTTTCAAAATGTTTTTGAAATTTATAACTTTCAGATAAAAAATCTTCAATTATTAGTAGCTTTGATAGAAGTTTTTGTTTTATTAAAAATTGCTTTTCAAGAGCTTTCTTATTTAAACTCAATATCTCTAAGCCATTAAGTACTATAACTTGTTTTCTGGACTTTAATGATTTTAAAAATAAAGGTAAAAAAAAATGTGTTAATGTAATATACAAGACAGAAAATATTAAAAATAATCAAAAAATTTGGGAGAATATAATTACGCGATCTAATTGTGGCATTGTTTTTTAGTCTCTTTTTTTTATTAATGCATATCTAGAACATCATTTAAGTATATACAAGTAAGTAAAGTAAAGACATAAGCTTGCAAACCAGCTATTGCTAGCTCTAAACCTATTAATGCTAATAATAATCCTAACGGTATTAAATGAAATACTGCTAATAATCCTCCTGCAGATAACATAGTTCATGCAAAACCAGCTATTATTTTTAATAAAGTATGCCCTGATGTCATATTAGCAAACAAACGTATAGACAAAGTAAATACTTTTACTATGTAGGAAAGGAATTCTATCGTAACTAAAAGAGGTACTATTGCTAAAGGAACTCCACGAGGCAAAAATAAAGCAAAAAATTTAAACCCATGAGTTTGTATTCCAATAATATTTATGCCTATAAAAATAGATAAAGCCAAACTAAATGTAAATACTATATGGCTTGTAACAGTAAAACTATAAGGTATCATACCTATAAGATTACTATATAGTAACATTAAATGTAGTGTAAATATAAAGGGTAAATAATATTCTCCTTTTTTACCTAAATTATCTTCTACTATACTAGAAGTAACCTTGTATAAGGTTTCCTGAACTAATTGTCAATTATTCGGAACTAAACTTATTTTAAAAAAACTTAAACTAGTTCAAAATATTATAAAAACTAGAGCTATTATTAAAAATAGAGAAGAATTTGTTAACGAAAAATTTAATCCTCCTATATGTACAGGTATTAACGCTACAATTTCAAATTGTTCTAGCGGACTTGCAATAATATAAGACATTGTTTGTTGTTTTTATACAGGAGAAGAAGGATTTGAACCCCCAACCTGTGGTTTTGAAAACCAAAGCTCTACCATTAAGCTATTCTCCTTATGACAAAAATTTGGAAGTAATTGGACTCGAACCTATAATTTTATGTATGCAAAACATATGTTTTTCCTTTAAACTATACTCCCAACCATCTTCTCTCTATATTTATCCATGTTCAATCCCCATTTATTATTTATAACAAAGAAAAAAGCATACGAGATGTCGATAAAAAACGTTTACAATAGGAGTCCCTACTCCTTCTCTTCTTTTCTTTTTTTCTTTGTTATAAATAATAAATGGGGATTGAACATGGATAAATATAGAGAGAAGATGGTTGAGCGGTTTAAAACAACGGTTTGCTAAATCGTCACATGTAAAGTTATAATTCCATGTCATGGGTTCGAATCCCATTCTTCTTAATATATTCTTTTTCCATAGTGTTAATAGTTCTGGAGAAGAGATGGCTGAGTGGTTTAAAGCGATAGACTGTAAATCTATTTATTCAAGAAATTATCGTAGGTTCGAATCCTACTCTCTTCAAGATCTAATGCGTTTTTAGTTTAATGGACAAAACATCAACTTTCTAATTTGATTAATGGAGGTTCGAATCCTTCAAAACGCAGTGAAT